TTCTTTTAGGTCGGACCAATCACTTCCCAAAGGAGTCCTCTACTTTCGTCCTTTTTTTTTTTTTTAGTTAGAATGAGTGATTGATGAATATAACTGACAAATCAAAAAATGCTATTCATATGGGATCAGAAAGGGCGGAAAGATCCTTCCGATCTAGTCATACCATTCAATTATATTGACAATTTAAAAAAACTGTTCATACTAAGTATGATGGCAGTCGGGCAAGTCTGCCCCCATCGTCTAGTGGTTCAGGACATCTCTCTTTCAAGGAGGCGACGGGGATTCGACTTCCCCTGGGGGTAGGGTACTACGAAAAGAAGTTCATCGTGGATTATAAAGAGGCCTAGACTTGATTCTTCCTGGGTCGATGCCCGAGCGGTTAATGGGGACGGACTGTAAATTCGTTGGCAATATGTCTACGCTGGTTCAAATCCAGCTCGGCCCAATAATTCGCCGATCCACCATGAAATGATATAACCCCCTTAGTTTTCCAGAAATACCCGATGCGAAAGAATCAAAGTCCAATTCTCTGATATATCCCTACCGCTATTTATTTATTTGATTTGTTCCATTTATTTGTTCCCATAAATTCCGATCTTGCTAATAATGATCTATATTCCTATCAGGATCATTAAATAGAAAGTATAAAGTCTAATGAAAAGAAAAAAGTAACGCAAAAAAAAAAAAGACTCTTTTTTTTTTTCTTTGCGGACATTGAAAAAGGAATTACCAATCGATGATTTGGCAATAACGAACGGATTACTAGTAATCCGTGCTGCTCTCACTAACGTGTATATTCGTGTGGATATCAATATCTCACTCACGTCTCCGTCCCAACACATCGATTTTTATCTAAAGAGAAATGCAATGTTTTGAATGAAATCATAAGAATATGGATTCGGTACTTTTTACTTGCCCGGGATTGTAGTTCAATTGGTCAGAGCACCGCCCTGTCAAGGCGGAAGCTGCGGGTTCGAGCCCCGTCAGTCCCGATGGAGCCAAGTCCAATAAAAAAAAAAAAAGACATCAATCATCAATATATCGCGCCTTTTTCTGTTAAACTGTGTGAAAATACAATGGTAGAATTTCATGCCTAATGCTATCCCTTTCTCTTTTTTTTTTCAAGAAAATTATATCATAAAAAAAACGAAAAAGGAGTTTCGAACTTAACCCCTTCCTTTTTTCTATTTCGTTTCGATTGTTTATTTGGTTTATTTCGAAACCCTTTGTAAACAAAGGAAGTGGAAGCGGGTAGTTGGTTGTACAAGTAAGGCGGTCGATTATAGAAAAGACAGAATGGAAAAGAATGATAAAAAAAAAAAAGTATTACTATTCAAGTAAAGGAATTCTTTTGATTGAATTCGGGATTCAAGTTTGTATTCGGTGTGGGATAAAAGATCTTCCTATGTTATACTATTGAATTCTCGACGATGAATCGACTTGACAGTCAGATATTGTTATTCATGATATTGATCCCATTCGCTATCATCGAAATGTAATTCATCCCATTGAATTTACAAGCGAAAGGGTTATCATCTCTATGGGATTAAATCCCGAGTTATTGCAAAGTAAAAAAACCAAACGATGATATTATGGAAGTAAATATTCTCGCATTTATTGCTACTACACTGTTCGTTCTAGTTCCTACTGCCTTTTTGCTTATAATATATGTAAAAACGGTCAGTCAAAGTGATTAATTTGAATGAAACTTGACTTCTTAGTTCTTATCAATGATTTAAGAAAAAAAAAAAAAATTCCAATTTCACGTCTTAGTCTTAAATGAAATGAACGGACTAGAATCAGCAGTAGCCTACGAGATCCGATAGTATGGTAGAAAGATTCATATATGAGTCTTTCTACCATACTATTTATTTTTATTATTGTAATGTAGAAAGATAGAAACTGAGTCGAGATCAATCTACAATATGGATATGTGTCTTCATACATGTTAATATGACTTAAATATATGTAATGTACATAGTATCTCAATTCTATTTCTTTGCTTCATCTATTTGTATTTTATTTTTGTTCATTCCAATCAATCTTAAATAATCGAAAGGAGGCTCTTACGATTTTCGAATTTCTTGATTTCTGATTAGTTTCAATATGAATCCTGGTATCCAGTCGAATCAAATCAATGAAAGAAAAACAAACTTGGGCGTATATTATTAAAAGACTAAAAGAAAGCAAGTTAATAAAAGAAAATGAAATATGAAAGAAATAAAGTAATCTTTTTTTAGCATTCCAGAGAAGTAATTGATTGAGGGGTTTTCAGATGATCCAAGGAGTTCTATGGTCCCTTCTTCAGATTTCAAAAGAGGTACCCCAGCGATTTGCAACCCTTGAGCCATGATATGAAACGAGTCAATAAAGCATAGCAGAAATGAAATTTAGAAAATAATCAAACAAGTGGGAAGTGCGAAATATGTGACTTGACCTAGGCACAATCTTATTTAATTTAATATTAAATCGTGAACTCCTTTCTTTTCTCTTTGAACAGTAAAAAGGCCAATAAAGAAAAAAAAAAGTAAAAAAGAGTCCGGGTTTCCGCGTTCTTCCTCATTGTCCATATATAACTCCGGGAAGGGCCGGTTCAGAAAAACGAAATCGAAATTTTAGGAAGACTTCGGTTGGAATAAAATTCCTATTATTGATATCCCCTTTTCTTTCAAAATAGGAATAAGGGAATTTGTGAAATATCTGTTTGATTTGGATTCTGAAAGAGTATTATTCATATAGATTATGAATTGTATTCTATTCATAATAGAATCAAATACAGTTACCTCGCTAGACTCCCCAAGACAATAGAATTCCGAAATGAAGATATTTTGATTAATTCAATCTATTAAATATTAAGTTAATTATTATATTAATTTCATTATATTAATTATTAAATAATGAAATTAATATAATTAAAAAGGCTTTGCAGAACGATCTAGAAAAAAGTGATACTGTTTGATTTCCCAGCTCAATTATTAGTATCTCTAGAGTCCACTTCTTCCCCATACTACGAGCGAAAGGGAAAATGTAAAGACTACCATTAAAGCAGCCCAAGCGAGACTTACTATATCCATGTGAATTATGCCCCTATCTCTATGAATATGAAGAAATTATTCCATTATTGTTTCCTAATAATAGTGGAATCATTGGCGCAGAGTCAAAAAGGGGTTCTGAACCAACCCCCTTGATGAAAGACTCCAATAAATATGAAACGCTCCAAAAAATCCACTTAGAACAAGTTCGTATATGATTTCTAGTCGAATCGGTAAAACGAAACAAAAAACACAGCCGCACTTTTCGTTGGAAGTATCAAAGAGAATGTGACCTAATATGTAGTAATAATAAGACCTTTTCGTTTTTTTTGTTGCCCTTGATTATTATTAAGTATCATCATCATTAACCAATTATCTATCCAATCAAATATTGATTGAATGCCCGTATGCTCAGAGACTCTCATGAGTCTGTATACTATGTATACTGTCTACAAAGTATCTCCTGACCCTTGCATAACTATTAATTCATTAATTCGATTCCCCCTGGGGCTATTCAATCTAATTCAAGACCCGGTCAGGAGACCCTACATTAGCAGCGGAAATAAATTCGAATAGTGTCAAGAGTCGCGTCGCATCCTTTGCTGCAAAAGATTCGGCGAGTTATACCAGCCAAGCGGAATAAGGGATTTCGAGTCTTATCGTTTGTTGATCAGGCGACACCCAGATTTGAACTGGGGAAAAAGGATTTGCAGTCCCCCGCCTTACCGCTCGGCCATGTCGCCAAAACGATCCAAAATATATGAAAAAATGCCCCCTTTGCTTGTTTTGGGGGGGACTCAATGTCTTTCTCCCTCTGAAATCTCGTTTTTATGAATTCCTTGCCTAAAAAAAATCGGTCCTTTTTTTTTGGAGGGTCCCCGTTTCTTCAATTGATTTTAGAGTATCTCAAAACGCACAATATATTAATCCTTCTCTTTTCTCTTTCTTTTTTTTTTCTATTGAAAAAAGAAATGTGCATTTTCAGTCACAAAAGCGAAAATTCAGGACAAATTGGAACCATTAACTAGTGACTGTAAATTCATGATCTATTCTTGGATTTCATTTGGAAAGTGTGCTTCCTAATGAAAAATTATAGAAGAAAATCTAAATTGATACCTACCTAATCGGTATTGGTTTTTTTCTCTAAAAAATCTTCTCAATTTCAATTATAACAGCAATTATGAGTATATGTAAACCCCAACCATAAATAGTTTCGTGGCAAGCTTCTAGCTTATCGGTTATCTTATCTGTGGATGATGCCTCTCTATAGGGAATTTGCCAAAATTGTCGTACTGCAATTTCGATTGAAGAGAAAATCGAAATTTTGATAGAGTCCAACACGTGCTGTCCCGAATCGAACTATGCAATAAATGGGGGTGATGGATATATAGATAGCTATATGGGCAGGGTTTACTAAATACAAGCCTTCTTACGCACTTCAATCCTATTCGAAAAATTCTACTAAAAAAAGACAAAAGGGGTTCTCCGCAATCTGAACACTGGAATCCACGAAAAAGTTAAATGCTAAAAAAATGAACTTTATGTTGTTATATTGCGTCTGATTCTTATGTCTTTATCTCAGCGAATAGATCAAATCAAAACTTTTCTTTATTTTGATTTTTCTAGTATCCAAGCGGATTGGAATCTGGAATATCATAATAATGGTATAAATTTAATTTTTTTTTCTTCTATACAAAACTCCGTAAGTCTAAGTGGAATTTATCGCCTCCTTTCCTTTTGTATCTGTCTCTTAGAAATTCCAATTTAATTAAGTATAAAATCATCTTTTTTCCCCCATACGTATTTCATACATTCTATATTCTATGGAGTTGGGTAAAATTTCATGTGATTCAGTAAACAGAATCTAAATTCCAGCATTCTGCATAGAATTATATGAATCGATGCAGAATGAGAAACGGATGGGATTTTTTTATAAATGGGAAATTCAAAATGCTCGGAGATGGAAAT